GGATTACGTCCTGGGTCATTAGATAGAAATCCGAAAATGAAGAGAGAAACAAAGAATATCACTACTGTGTAAACGAAGAGTTTGAGAGTAAGCATTACAAAATCTCCAAGATCTTTTTGATCAAAAAAGAGACTAGATTCCCCCATATAATATATTCTATTTTTATTTGACACCGAAAATTTCAGTAGTTTCTGGACATCGAAAAAAAGAAATTTGTAGGAAGGGTTAGGAGACTCCCTTTTCGCTAATAAAAAAAGTTTTCCTACCCAAATGGCGGAGGAAGACTTAATACTTAATAGGGTTTTTCATAGAAATCTTTGTTATAGCAAAAAGGGAGTTAATTCAATTTTTCAAGGCTATTTCATACTTTTTTTATATTTATTTTCAGTAGTATAATGATATTTGAATTTTTTATTAAATAAATCATTAATTTTAAATATCATCGAAAACTGACAGCAGCTTGCCAAACAAACGCTAATAGAAAAAAGAGTAGAGGTATGACTGGCATAAAATCGACGATTGGACTCAAAAATGCATAGGCCTCGGGTAGTTTAGCGAATAAAAAACTACTTGAAGAATAAGAATTAAGACAAATACAGATAAAACCAAAGATATTAAGCATAGCAGACATCTTTTTTCTTGAAGATTATTGCAATTGCATTTTGATTGAGTTATTGATATAAAATAAGTTACAAATGAAGAAAGCAAATTAAATCAAAAATCCTTTCTTGTATTTATTTGAAACTTACTCAATCAAAACCTCTTCCATTCTAAAATCAAATAGAGAATAGAAGAAATCATACTTTCATACATTATCTTAATTGAATTATATGTAATGATCAAGAAATTCAGTTTAATTATATATATATACAAGGGTGAAAATCCTAAGAAGACTCGACTGTATTTTCTAGATATTTGGGCTGCAATTGACGAATAATCAATAACAATATTATTCTAAATTACTAGATTATAAATCTAAATGGGGCGTGGCCAAGTGGTAAGGCAACGGGTTTTGGTCCCGCTATTCGGAGGTTCGAATCCTTCCGTCCCAGAGCATATGTATTCAATCATCTGTTTTTTTTACCAAGGGACTGTAAAGTTTAGTCTTATATAGATAGAATTTTATTCTTCTTTATCTTTTCAAGATTCGTTTCGCAATTATATCTGTTTCACAAATGGAATTGAGTTCAAAGCACAGACATTTAAAACTTAATCTAATTGTGATTTCATATAGGCAAGATAATAGATTTTTTTTAATTTTAAAAATGGGGGTTAGACTAGCATATACCTCGGTGTATTTATCTAAATAAAATTTGAATGAATAGATATATAATCTTTAGTATAATATGAATTAAATATTATCAAAGATGCATTCCGAGTAAAAATGTCTATTTGAATGCATTTACATAGGATTAAAGGCTCCTAATGTGAACTATGTTAAGGTAAAATAACAAGGAAGAACAAATACTTCATTTACATGTTTGTTATTTTTTGTAAATAAAGACGCTTTGTAGGAAGATTATGACTCCCGAGCGGGGGGAGTCGATAGAAGTTAATCAACAAGACAAAGTGTCAATTTCCATATCTATCTGAATCGTATTTTTAATCTAACTATCAAAATACACGTATATAACAGATTTTTTAACGGAATTTTGAACTATTTCGTATTTTATTTATTATACAATATACAATAACGGATGACTATGACTAAAATACGTATAATTTTTTTGTAAGGGTTAGATTCATACATTCTATTTGCCTTATATATACCAACTAAACCAATGACTATTCATGATTTCATAATTGAATCAATTGCAACAGGTCGAAATTTGAGGAATGTTATGGTAAAACTTCGTTTGAAACGATGTGGTCGAAAGCAACGTGCGACTTGAAGGACATGCTCTGGTGTGGATTTTTATATCCATCATTTTTTTTTGTATGAAAAAGTTGCTCTTGGCTCGACATCCCCTGTTCTGTTAAACTAGAACCCACACTTTTTAGGGGGGGCTCTGTAGTTAATTTTAAATAGTACATGATGGAGCTCGGGTAGAAAGCATTGATTCATTTCTTAAGAGCAAGAATCTAGGGTTAGTGTGAATGAATAAATTAAAACAACTTTGTAAGTATATTTTTAACAGAAAACTAATAAGTTTACAGTAAATTTTGTTGGAATTGATAAACCTTTTTCGAGAAAAAAATATATCTTGAGAGAATCAAGCGTTTCTATGATTCTTTTATTTGATAAACAATCACAAAAAGGGTATGTTGCTACCATTTTGAAAGAATTTAAAATCAACGAAGTAATGTATAAACCTAATGATTCAAAGCAAAGACATTACGAAACAAGGAAAGACCCTTTTCATTCTCAATTGTAACAACAAGTGGATTAGAATGAAGAATTCCAATAGAGATTCACTAAGCCAGAAAAATGGGGGGTTAGAGACCACTCAATAAATGAAATGTTTCTTTTGGGCTATTAGAGAGGTATTAAACTTGAGTTATGAGTACAAGTGGTTTTTCCGGAAAGAAGAATAAGAGCAAAAGGGGACTTAATTCTTAGTCTAATTAATTTTATTATTTTTTGTATTTTTTTGTTTTATCTTTATATCTACATAACTTGACAAAAAAAATAACAATAAAAAATCATTTTTCTTGAGCCGTAGGAGGAGAAAACTTCTTATACGTTTCTAGGGGGGGGTATTAGTAGTATAATCTATCCAAATAAGCTGTCTATCGAATTGTTGCAATTGATGTTCGATCCCGAAGAGAAGGAAGAGATCTTCGGAAGGTTGGTTTTTATGATCCGATAAAGAATCAAACTTATTTAAATGTTCCCGCTATTCTAGATTTTATTGAAAAGGGCGCTAAACCTACCGAAACTGTTTATGATATTTTAACGAGGGCAGCGGTTTTAAATCCTAATGAAACGAAATTAACTTAATTAAATACAACAAAAAAGAGACTTGAGTGTGGCGTATGTTATTTTATTATATATCTTATAATTCAAATAATTATTATAATTTCTTTTAGTTTGATATAAAAATAAAAAAATATTTTCTTTATTATTCAAATCTTATTTTGTTCTTTATAATTATCTACCTTATTTAGATAGTGCCAATTCAACACAAATTCTTTATTTAATTTATTTATATCATTTCTCGTATTTTTTTCACAGACATATTGACAAGAGTGTAATGAACAAATATAATTCGAGTGTAAATGGGTATACTTTTTTCTATTTTTTTCTAATTAAATGCTTTGGCTTTGATTGTCTTGTCTAATTTATTTAATTATTAATAATAATTATTAATTTTTTTTGATCTCGATTGTATCTACATACTCTCTTTGGGTTGCTAACTCAACGGTAGAGTACTCGGCTTTTAAGTGCGGCTAGGGTCTTTTACGCATTTGGATGAAGCAAGTGATTCGTCCATACCATCGGTAGAGTTTGTAAGACCACGACTGATCCTGAAAAGAATTAATGGAAAAAAGAGCATGTCGTATCAATGTAGAATTATGAATTCCTTTCGTTCTACGAATTCAACTAAAGTTTTTGTAACGAGTTAATAAAATAAAAACTTAAGGAATTCGAGGTTGGGTCGATTGAATACATGGATCGAGCCTTATGGCGCTAATTGTATGTAAAAAAAGCAACGAGCTTATGTTCTTAAGGAACAATTACCCGCGCGCTAATTAAACGTTAAAAAAGGATTAGTGACTCGTGCGGGAAAGACTTTTCCAAGAGTGTCTTACCAATTTTTTAGTGAATCCTAACTATTAGCCATTTTATATTTTATTATATTTGATTCTAAAAAAAAATGGCGCTTAATGTGTAAAAGAAACAGTATATTGATAAGGATACTTTTTCCCAAATCAAAAGAGCGATTGGGTTGATAAAATAAAACATTTCTAACCATCTAGTTATCCTATAACTATAAAGAAAGAAACCTATTAGATGGAAAAAAATAGAGGTCCGTTTCTGAGTTTACTTGTCTCCGAGGTATCTATCTATTTTTTGGACTAGAATACCTTGTTTTGACTATATCGCACTATGTATGTATTATTTTAAAATCCACGAAACTCTCTACTTTTCCTTTTGTTTCAGGGCTCGTTTTATATGGAGGAATTTCAAGGATATTTAGAACTAGACATAGCTTGGCAAGATGATTTTTTATATCCACTTATATTTCAGGAATATATTTATGCACTTGTACATGATCAGTATTTAGGGTTAAATAGGTCAATTCTTTTTTTAAAAAAAAAGAAAGGGTATGACACAAAGTACAGTTTACTAGTTGTAAAGCGTTTAGTTATTCGAATGTATAAACAGAATCAGTTTATTCTTTCTATTAATGATTTTAACAGAAATGAATTTCGTGTACCCAATAAAAATTTTTATTCTCAATGGATCTCGGAGGGGTTTGCCGCTATTGCGGAAATTCCATTTTCTATGCGATTAATATCTTACCTAAAAGGAAAAGAATTAAAAAACTACCAAAATTTACGATCAATTCATTCCCTATTTCCTTTTTTAGAGGATAAATTTTCACGGTTAAATTATGTGTTAGATATATTGATACCTCACCCTATCCATTTTGAAATCTTGGTTCAAACTATTCGTTACTGGGTAAAAGATATTTCCTGTTTGCATTTGTTGCGATTCTTTCTTTATGAGTATTGTAATAGTGTTATTATTTTAAAGAGATCTGTTTCAAAAAATAAGAGATTCTTATTGTTCCTATATAATTACTTTGTATTTGAATTTGAATCCATCTTCGTTTTTATACGCAACCAATACTCTCATTTAGTATCAACATCTTACGAAGCCTTTCTTGTACGAGTGTATTTCTACCTAAAGTTAGAACATTTTGTGAAAGTATATACTAAGCGTTTTCGGGGTATCCTATGGTTCTTAAAGGATCCTTTTATTCATTATGTTAGGTATCAAGGAAAAGGTATTCTAACTTCAAGGGGTACCCTTCTTCTTATGACTAAAATGA